GAAGAATTCGAATGAACTAGAATTTGTTAGTTTCCCTCTTTTTACCGAGGGAAAACGGGTCAAGTCTCCAATCCAATTAGAAAGAATCATCCGGTTAAGATTGATCTAAACCAAAAACTCTATACTTTTGAATTACATAGTATGACACTTAGTGGTCTGGCAGTGGTTCAAAAGTTGACTAAACTGGGTACCATTCATGGCTACGATTATCGGAATCGCAGCCTGGGACTATCGCAATGGCGAACCGAACGCCGACCGGTTTTTGCCGACTCGGGGGGCTACGGTTCAAACGATAGATAGCGATTCGGCTTCTGATTCTGCGCCGCACCAAGTACAAGACGGATCCGACACCGAAAACCCTTCTTCGGAAGGATATTCTGTCGAAGACTCTTCTGGATACAGGGCCGATCATTCTTCGCTCTCTAGCGAAGTCGGATCCACGGCCGAGGATTCCTCTTTGTTTTTGACAGAGGACGAAATGAAGCAAGAGTCACTCAACGACCTTCGACGCGATCTTCGTAGCCTTGAGCGGGATATCCGCTGGGATCACGAGATAGCCGTTCATCACCTAGAAGCTATCCGACAAGAATTTAGAGAAGCCCAGGCACGAGAACAAAGCGTCAACCGACTCCAAGTCTTCTCGGCTCTCGCTCTCTCTATCTATTTGACTTTTAGACAGAAAGGGAAATAAAATAGGTTGTCATTGTCGTCATATAGATAGAGAGAATCTATAGTAAAGCGATACGGCAACTTTATTCTCACAAAAGAGAATTCTTTGTAACTGACTCGAGAGAAGGATAAGGATCGATTGGATCTCTCTTCTTCTCCCGATCCCGAGAGGGTCTATTCAAATCAAATTACTATTCATTTCATCTTGTATTTGTCGACGACCTTGAAGAATTCGAATTCGAATGAACTAGAATTTGTTAGTTTCCCTCTTTTTACCGAGGGAAAACGGGTCAAGTCTCCAATTAGAATCATCCGGTTAGGATCGATCTAAACCAGCCCATTCTATATATGATTCAGCATGCCAACTATTAAACAACTTATTAGAAACACAAGACAGCCAATCAGAAAGGGCAAAAAAGCCCGCGCTCTTCGGGGATGTCCTCAGCGTCGAGGAACATGTACTAGGGTGTATGTGCGACTCGTTCAGATCATGAACTGGACCAAAAGAAAGGAGACAATTTTTCCAGTATCAAAGATCAGTACCAATGAATAGGATAGAGTGGAAGAACTCCATTCACTGTCTCAAAAAAAAGACCCTTGTTGTGTATGAAATTTATGGTTTCCATTGGTACAAATCCGATCACCTCAATTGGAGATAAGAAGCAATTCCCCATTGGTAGCAAATGGTTATCCATTAAGCGGGGGAAATCTTATTTAAGAAGCATAAAAAGGATGCTCCTACTCTTGCAAGAACGGATTCACAGGGTCAGCTACCTAACCAACCTTCATAATTAAATGCCGTTACTGTATAGGTAGATCTTATTGTGAAAAGACCTATTACTGGATAATTCATGGGTAGAGCCAAAGAGTGTGAACTATACAAGTTACTAAATTAAAGAAGGGGCTCCGGTGTATAGAAAGGACCTCACCGTTTAAAAAGTAACCATAGAAACGATGGAACCCACTATTTTTTATTCATTTCTATTTATTACTTAAATTGACTTTGACTAGTTTTTTGATCAATCTAATTTATTATTTCGAGGTGAAATGCCTGGAAAAAATGGTGGTTGGGAAGGTCATCGTAGCAAAAGCCATTGGAATTTTTTTTTTATACATCGGAAGAATCCGTTTTGTTATTAATAGACCGGGAGGGGGGGGGGGGGGGAAGAATGACTGAAAGAAAAGAAAGCAATTAGTTATTCATCAAAGTTTAATTGGATTCAATGACCAGAATTAGACGAGGATATATAGCTCGGAGACGTAGAACAAAAATGCGTCTATTTTCATCAACTTTTCGAGGGGCTCATTCAAGACTTACTCGAACTATGACTCAACAGAAAACGAGAGCTTTGGGTTCTGCTCATCGGGATAGGGGCAAGAAAAAGAGAGATTTTCGCCGTTTGTGGATCACTCGTATAAATGCAGTAATTCGTGAGATTAAGGTATTCTCTAGTTATAGTATATTTATAAAAAATCTGCACAAGAAGCAATTGCTTCTTAATCGTAAAATACTAGCACAAATCGCTATATCAAATCGAAATTGTCTTTCCATGATTTCCAATGAGATCATTCATTTTGAAGGGAAGGGTTTAAATGAAGTTCCCCGGAGAATGAACTCCGGGAAGGTAGAGTATAAATTAATAGGATAAGGTAGTCAAAATGAACGAACACGATTCACTAAAAAAAAAAAAAATGAAATATTTCATCTTTTTCTTCCCCGATTCGGATTCTTTTTTGTTTCTTCGGACGTGACAATCCAATCTGGGTTCTCTCATTTTTCGAACAAAACATCAACCCTAGTTGCGTTGGAGATTGGAATTTTTATTCCTGGAATTTTTATTCCATTGTGTTTTATTCCATTGTGGCCGTAGGCCTATTTTTTTTCTGGTTCTAGGACCTTTAGTCCTCGGGGTTGACTTGGTTCTTTTAAACGGTTTCCACTTATCATTAGGAAGAAAGGGTAACAAAGCTAAAATACGAGCTTGTTTTATAGCAAGTGTAATTAATCGTTGTTGTTTCAAGGTCAATCGATTCACTCGTCTAGATAATATTTTTCCTTGTTCACTAATAAAGTGACTAATTAAACTCATGTTTCTATAATCAATTCGATCCCCCGCTCCAATTGGGGGCAAACGCCTACGAAAAGATTGCTTGGATTTCGATTTCAGAAAGGGTTTCTTGGATTTCAGAAAGGGTCGCTTAGATTTCAGAAAGGGTCGCTTAGATTTCAAAAAGGGTCGCTTGGATTTATCCATGGTTTATTTAGTCCTTATCTCTAAAATCCTATTTCTGAATTCGAATTTGGGATCCGACCGAAATAGGATTTGTTTATATTTATATATATTATATGTTATGTAATTTGTTCTTGTTACTGGGAAAGGTGGCAGTTCCGTTCGATCTATTCGCTTATCTCCCCATGAATTGTATGCTTGTAACAATAGGGGCAGAATTTTCTCAATTCCAATCGACTAGGTGTGTTGTGTCGATTCTTTTGAGTAATATATCTGGAAATGCCCGGCGATTCCTTAGTAACACTGCTTCGGACACAACTGGTACATTCCAAAATAACTCTGACTCTGACATCTTTACCCTTGGCCATGAACCTCCTTTGAATTTTGGATTCACTCAACTCTTCTATTTTCAATCCGAAACTAAGAAAAAAGGAAAAAAATAGAAGTTGCTAACCCGAAATCCGATTAGGAACGATTTCGTTGCAATCAATAGAGTAAAGAAGTAATACAATGATTTTTAACTCTCTCGAATCCCAGTAGAGTATTTCATTTAAGTATCTTGTATGATTTTTTTACCCTAGACCCATTATTTCTATTTTCGTACTCCCTCTATGAATTCGAGCCTAACCGCAAGTTTCGCCGAGGTTGAATCCACTTTGATTCTTTTTCTGTCCTACTTTCTTTATCCTCAAAATAAAAAAATTAAAAAAAATAAGAAAACAAAGAAAGAGAGAGAGGAAGAGGTCTTAGTCACAGATAATTTATTGTATCGCTAATCTTCTTCATCCCTTCGCATGTCAATAACTAGAATGAAAAAAGGGGAATGTCAACGCATCCGGGAAAAAACGATTGATCTCTATCAATAGACCCGCTAAAGACCCGAACCATAGAGTACTTAGCACAGGTGCCGCGGAGAGATATGTTTTTAGATCGCGCATTGAAAATCCTCCTTCTTTATTGGAATACATATATGATCAGATGCATATGTCGTTAAGGATCGCTTGTATTTTATTTGTACGCGGAATCCCTAACAAAAACGGATATATACCACGACCTGGTCAATGTCAATAACACTAAGATTTCCCTTTCCTTAAAACGGAAAAGGGCGTCCCACTCCTCCTGAGTATTACTGATAAGTATTCATTTATTTATACGTTAGGTTTCCTTATCTATCTCTTTCATATCTATCTATCTATAGAATCGAATTCTTGTATTTTGAATATGCATATAATTCTTTATATTTATACTATTTTATAGGTTATATATGTTCGATGAGACCAAAAAGAAGAAATGGCAAGATAGATTGTATCTCAATGGGGAAATAATGATGTGGAAAACCAGACAGGGATTCTATACAATCACACTGTATACCAATTGAAAGGGATGTAGCGCAGCTTGGTAGCGCGTTTGTTTTGGGTACAAAATGTCACGGGTTCAAATCCTGTCATCCCTACCTATTCTTTCTCCCATGGGCAGTAACGAGGGGTCCGTTGAGATCGATTTCATTTGGACATACAGACAGAGTCTTTCCGTTTATGATACTATATCTATACAAGGTCTGGGGGGGGGGTACAAAAAGAGGCCTTTTCTTTGCGGTCTTAGCGAGGGTGATAAGAAAGCGCTCTTAGTTCAGTTCGGTAGAACGTGGGTCTCCAAAACCCGATGTCGTGGGTTCAAATCCTACAGAGCGCGATTCTGGTCTTCTTAGGTCGAATTCGAGTGAAATAACTTCACTAACTTGAACAGCAACCTGAATTCGCCCTCCTCCTTTTTTGAGTCCGCAGGAGGTCAATCAAAAAACGAGATGTTAATGTTACTTAATCAAAGGTCCAACTGATCGCTGCGTCTGTATTGTAAATATGCAGTTACGAATAATCCAGCCAAAGTAATCGGAATTAGACCTAACACGATTCCAAATAGTAAAACTTCAATCATTTTGATTTGTTTGAAAAGGGAAAAAGAGAGGTAATATCTATCCTTAAATATTCATCCGAATTGACCACGAATCTCATCAAGCAATAATTTACAATTGATGCGGAAAGGCACTCTAGAATCCGCGGAAACATTTCTTTTTCTCTTTTTATAAAAGAATTGTTCATTCAATTCATTTCAAATAAGTCGTATCTTGCTCAGACCAATAAATAGAGCCGGGGTTATAGTTGAAGCCGCCAATAGAAAGCCGAAATAACTAGTTATAGTAGGCATGAAGGAGCTAAAAGAGATACGTTCTTTTTATACATATGGTTCTAAAACACTTACCTAAGTTTCCCCTTTTGAAAGATAGGAGGATACAAAAAATACCAATTGACAGAATCAGAATCCGTTCCAATTTCATTTTGATTCATCAGTCATTCTAGGGGGCCCTAACAAAGATAGGGCGGTATAAAAAAAGGCTGGATTGATCGTCTGTGACATCTACCGATTCCCCGATTTCAAATCAACAGATTCATTCAGCAACTCCTGAGTAAAGTACTAGGAATAAGAACTTTGTCGCGGAATTTCATTGACAAATGAAACTTACTTTGAATCGCTGTGGAATAAAATTCGAAAATCGTTTCGATTTTGATCATTTCTTTTTCAATTGTATAAAATCTAGTTTCTATTTTGGAACGAACGACCTTATAACACCTTTTACCTGATTAGATTAAGTAG